TTTTATTCCATTTATTCAAAGACAAAATTTCAACAATCATTTAACCAAAATCAAGGAACTGTTCGTACGTTGTTAGGTCTAAATAAGGAATGTCAGTTTTTTATCATTTTGTCATCATCCAATTGTTTTCGAATGGGTCCATTCCCATTCAACCTTGTAAAATCTCACAAAGAATCAATTAAAAAAGATCGCCTAATTCCAATTAGAAATTCATTCGGTCCTTTAGGAACAGCCCTTCAATTTACGAATTTTTTTTCATTTTACCATTTAATAACTCATAATCAGATCCTGATAACTAATTATTTACATTATTTACAACTTGACAATTTAAAACAAACCTTTCAAATCCTTAAATTTAAATATTATTTAATGGATGAAAATGGAAGAATTTATCATCCCGATCCCTGTAGTAACATCATTTTGAATCCATTCAATTTGAATTGGGATTTTCTTCATTACAATTTTTGTGAAGAGATATCGACAAAAATGCGTCTTGGACAATTTCTTTGTGAAAATGTGTGTATAACCAAAAATGGACTGCATTTAAAATCGGGTCAAGTTCTAATTGTTCAATTTGATTCTGTAGTCATAAGATCGGCTAAGCCCTATTTGGCTACCCCCGGAGCAACAGTTCATGGTCATTATGGGGAAATCATTTATGAAGGGGAGACATTAGTTACATTTATATATGAAAAATCGAGGTCTGGTGATATAACACAAGGTCTTCCAAAAGTGGAACAAGTCTTAGAAGTTCGTTCGATTGATTCAATATCCATGAATCTAGAAAAGCGAATTGATGGTTGGAACGAACGTATACCAAGAATTCTTGGAATTCCTTGGGGATTCTTGATTGGGGCTGAGCTAACGATAGCGCAAAGTCGTATCTCTTTGGTTAATAAGATCCAAAAGGTTTATCGATCCCAGGGGGTGCAGATCCATAATAGGCATATAGAAATTATTGTACGTCAAATAACATCAAAAGTATTGGTTTCAGAGGATGGAATGTCGAATGTTTTTTTGCCCGGAGAACTTATTGGCTTGTTTCGAGCGGAACGAACGGGGCGCGCTTTGGAAGAAGCTATCTGTTACCGAGCTATCTTATTGGGAATAACGAGAGCATCCCTGAATACTCAAAGTTTTATATCCGAAGCGAGTTTTCAAGAAACGGCTCGAGTTTTAGCGAAAGCGGCTCTCCGAGGCCGTATTGATTGGTTGAAAGGACTAAAAGAAAACGTTGTTCTGGGAGGAATGATACCTGTTGGTACCGGATTCAAAGGATTCGTCCACCGTTCAAGTCAACCTAAGAACATTCCTTTGAAAAAAAAAAAAAAGAATCTATTCGCGGGAGAAATGCGAGATATTTTGTTTTACCACAGAGAATTTTTTTATTCTTGTCTTTCAAAGAATTTCCATGATAGATCAAAACAAGGATGATTTTGGGGATTTAACAGAAAAGATTCATCCTTTTTTTCTTCGCTGTATTTGTTATTATTATGTTTTTTTATTTAATGAGTAAAGTAATGTAATAAAATAGTTATAAACTAAAAAAACATAATAATAACGAATAGAAAGGAATTAATGCTTTGGGTTGTGTATCAACAGCCAATCCACGGTAGAAAAGAAGGTTCCCTTGGAACAATTTTTTATTTCAGGATACCTCATCTCTTTATAAAAAAAAGAGAAAGTGTGGGGAGAAATGACAAGAAGATATTGGAACATTAATTTGGAAGAGATGATGGAGGCAGGAGTTCATTTTGGTCACGGTACTCGGAAATGGAATCCTCGAATGTCACCTTATATCTCTGCAAAATGTAAAGGTATTCATATTATAAATCTTACCAGAACTGCTCGTTTTTTATCCGAAGCTTGTGATTTAGTTTTTGATGCAGCAAGTAGAGGAAAACAATTTTTAATTGTTGGGACAAAAAATAAAGCAGCTGATTCAGTAGCATGGGCTGCAATAAGGGCTCGATGTCATTATGTTAATAAAAAGTGGCTGGGGGGTATGTTAACGAATTGGTCCACTACAGAAACGAGACTTCAAAAATTCAGAGACTTAAGAATGGAACAAAAAGCCGGTAGACTCGCTCGTCTTCCGAAGAGAGATGCAGCCGTGTTGAAGAGACAATTATCTCACTTGCAAACATATCTGGGTGGGATTAAATATATGACCGGGCTACCTGATATTGTAATTATCGTTGATCAACAAGAAGAATATACGGCTCTTCGAGAATGTATTACTTTGGGAATTCCAACGATTTGTTTAATCGATACAAATTGTGATCCGGATCTTGCAGATATTTCTATTCCGGCAAACGATGATGCTATAGCTTCAATCCGATTAATTCTTACCAAATTAGTATTTGCTATTTGTGAAGGTCGTTCTAGCTATATAAGAAATTCTTGATTCATAATAAAATAAAAATCAAAAATTGAATCCGAAATTCTATACTAATAATTAGTTAGTATTTCTCTGAATCTCAAAAACTATCGAAAAAAGACTGGGAATATTATGTAATTAGTATCCTAAATATTAAATAAAAAACTAAATATTAAATAAAAAAAAAGTAGACAAGTCGAGAAAGAGATGGTTGAATCAAAATAATTTTTTTAAGTTATATTTCTGTCAGAGGACAATATGAACGTTCTATCCTATTCAATCAACACATTAACGGGGTTATATGATATGTCTGGTGTGGAAGTAGGTCAACATTTCTATTGGCAAATAGGGGGTTTCCAAATCCACGGCCAGGTACTTATAACTTCTTGGTTTGTAATTGCTATCTTACTTGGTTCAGCAGCTATAGCTGTTCGCAATCCACAAACCATTCCGACAAGTGGTCAGAATTTTTTTGAATATGTCCTTGAATTCATTAGAGATGTGAGCAAAACCCAAATTGGAGAAGAATATCGCCCTTGGGTTCCCTTTATTGGGACTATGTTTCTATTTATTTTTGTTTCTAATTGGTCAGGGGCTCTTTTGCCCTGGAAAATCATAGAGTTACCTCACGGAGAGTTAGCCGCACCTACGAATGATATAAACACCACTGTTGCTTTAGCTTTACTCACGTCAGTAGCCTATTTCTATGCGGGTCTTACAAAAAGAGGATTAAGTTATTTTGGTAAATACATTCAACCAACTCCAATTCTTTTACCCATTAACATCTTAGAAGATTTCACAAAACCTCTATCACTTAGTTTTCGACTGTTCGGAAATATATTAGCGGATGAATTAGTAGTCGTTGTTCTTGTTTCTTTAGTACCTTTAGTGGTTCCTATACCTGTCATGTTCCTAGGATTATTTACAAGTGGTATTCAAGCTCTTATTTTTGCAACTTTAGCCGCAGCTTATATAGGCGAATCCATGGAAGGTCATCATTGATTAGTCTTAGGAAGAGTCGATTTTTGAGTTTCTATTTATATTCCGTTAATAAATAGATGTGTGGCTCAAGAGGCTCTATTCTATCAAGATAAGTCTATTTCGAGCATGTAAATATACAAATACATACCGTCTAATGGTAATAGAAAAATAAAAGATATTATGTTCGAGATCAATATATGTAAAAAAAAGACTTGGTTAGTAGAGAGAGGTTCCGCCAGATAAGTGTAATCTAATAACTATAAGTTAATTTTTTTTATATTAAATGTTTCGAAGAATTATTAGAAAATCCGATTAATTTAAGATACAATAGGCGGTTTACGTTATGTAAGAAACATATGTATATTTGATAATAGATATTGACAAGTTATATATGAACTAATATTTAATTTGTCCTATTTGAATTTTGAATTTCGATAGGTATGCTAACCGAAGTCCTTTCGTTGGTTTGGTTTCTAACTGTGAATTGAATAAATAAACAGATAAAATAAAGAAAAGATCCAAGACGCATAAGGATTAAAAAAAAGAAATGGAAAAACTCAAGTTGGATTGATTCAGAAAGGCTTTCCAAAACAAATAGGAACGAAAAAGATGAAGTTTTTGTAATGATCTAACACTTCACTTCAATAATATTATTATTTCAATTCGGCGTTTTTAATTATTTCGACCGGATGAATATTAGAATGGAATAATTAAGTCCTAATTCATTGGTTGATTGTATCATTAACCATTTTTTTTTTTTTGAGGAACTTATCATGAATCCATTGATTTCTGCCGCTTCCGTTATTGCTGCTGGATTGGCTGTGGGACTTGCTTCTATTGGACCTGGAGTTGGTCAAGGTACTGCTGCGGGCCAAGCTGTAGAAGGTATTGCGAGACAGCCCGAGGCAGAGGGAAAAATACGAGGTACTTTATTACTTAGTTTAGCTTTTATGGAAGCTTTAACAATTTATGGATTGGTTGTAGCCTTAGCCCTTTTATTTGCAAATCCTTTTGTTTAATCCAAGAAAAGGAAAAGAAAGCTGATAAATATGTATTTCTTTTATGATCTTGGACTTGCAGGTTGCTTTTTTACATTTTATTAAAATAGCGCTCCTACACAATTACTTATTCATTCATAAAAAACCCCAAGGGAAGGACTGATTTGAAGATGAAGAATTAGTGTTACCCACTCGTTTTCTTCCTTCCTTCCCCTTCTTAGTTCAAAACAAAGGAAAACAAAGGAGAAGTGCTCGAACAAAGAAGGTATTTCGCAATTCACACAAAACAAACCTAGTACCTAATTCTATTTTATTTCACTTAATTAGAATTAAGGAATAATTTCATTATTATTGGGAATTTCAATTTAAAAACTAAAATTCATTTCGAACCTATTTAGAAGTAGGAAATAAATGAAGTAATACAATGATTTTTATAGTTTATCTATAAGAGGAGATCATATGAAAAATGTAACCGATTCTTTCGTTTTCTTGGGTCACTGGCCATCCGCCGAGAGTTTCGGGGTTAATACCGATATTTTAGCAACAAATCTAATAAATCTCAGTGTAGTGATTGGTGTATTGATTTTTTTTGGAAAGGGAGTGTGTGCGGGTTGTTTATTTCAAGAATAGGTTGGATTCAA